ATGTCACGATGACTCTTTTCTACAAATCATAAGGATATCGGTACCTTATATTTTTTATTTGGAGCTTGAGCTGGGATAGTAGGTACTTCACTTAGACTTATTATTCGAGCAGAGTTAGGACAACCAGGAACCCTAATTGGAAATGATCAAATTTACAATGTGGTAGTTACAGCCCATGCTTTTGTTATAATTTTCTTTATAGTTATACCTATTATAATTGGAGGATTCGGTAACTGACTTGTTCCTTTAATATTAGGAGCCCCAGATATAGCTTTTCCGCGTATAAACAATATAAGATTCTGACTTCTCCCTCCTTCTCTTACTCTTCTCCTAATAAGGGGTATAGTCGAAAGTGGAGTTGGTACAGGATGAACAGTATACCCTCCTTTAGCTGCAGCTATCGCCCACGCTGGTGCTTCAGTTGACATAGGAATTTTCTCTTTACACTTAGCAGGTGTATCCTCAATCTTAGGTGCTGTAAATTTTATAACTACAGTTATTAATATACGATCTTTTGGCATATCTATAGATCAAATACCTTTATTTGTTTGAGCTGTCTTTATTACAGCGATTTTGTTACTTCTTTCTCTCCCTGTCCTTGCAGGAGCTATTACAATGCTCCTTACAGACCGTAACCTGAATACATCTTTCTTTGACCCTGCAGGAGGTGGAGATCCTATCCTATATCAACACTTATTTTGATTTTTTGGCCACCCTGAAGTTTATATTCTTATTTTACCTGCCTTCGGTATAATTTCTCACATTGTGAGACAAGAGTCGGGAAAAAAAGAATCATTCGGGACTTTAGGAATGATTTACGCTATATTAGCAATTGGTATTTTAGGATTTGTTGTTTGAGCTCACCACATGTTCACAGTAGGTATAGATGTAGACACTCGTGCTTACTTTACTTCCGCCACTATAATTATTGCAATTCCCACAGGAATCAAAATTTTTAGATGACTAAGAACTCTTCACGGTACACAAATCTCTTATACTCCTTCTCTCCTGTGAGCCTTAGGGTTTATTTTTTTATTTACAGTTGGAGGATTAACTGGAGTTGTTCTAGCTAACTCATCTATTGATATTATTCTCCACGATACTTATTATGTAGTTGCACACTTTCACTATGTATTATCTATGGGAGCTGTATTTGGAATTTTTGGAGGAATTGCTCACTGATTCCCACTTTTTACAGGATTATCTCTCAACCCTAAATGAATAAAAATTCATTTCTTTGTTATATTTGTCGGTGTAAATTTAACTTTCTTTCCTCAACATTTTCTAGGTCTTAATGGTATACCACGACGTTACTCTGATTACCCAGACTCCTTAATAACTTGAAACATTTTATCTTCCATAGGTTCGATAATTTCTTTTACTGCATCTTTAGGATTCTTAATTATTGTTTGAGATGCCTTTATAACCAACCGACCAATTATGTTTTCTCCCTCTTTACCATCGTCCATTGAATGAAACCACAAATACCCTCCTGCAGATCACTCTTACATAGAAATTCCATTAATCTCTAATTTCTAAAATGACAGAAAGATGTATAGGATTTAAGCTCCTACTAGGAAGTTGTTACTCTTCTTTTAGAATACCCTTAATGGCAACATGAACATATATAGGTTTCCAAGATAGAGCATCTCCCCTTATAGAACAATTAATCTTTTTCCATGATCATATTATGCTGATTCTTGTTTTGATTACTACCTTTGTAGGTTATATCATATTCATAGTCTTAATAAACTCTTATATTCACCGCTACATGCTAGAAAATCAAACAATTGAAATAATTTGAACAATCATTCCAGCAATTATCCTCATTTTTATTGCTCTTCCCTCTTTACGACTTCTTTACCTCCTTGATGAAGTTAATAATCCTTCTATAACTTTAAAAACCATTGGCCACCAATGATATTGAAGATATGAATACTCAGATTTCTTACATCTTGAATTCGACTCATATATAACCCCACTGAACGAAATAAACTCCTCAGGATTCCGTCTATTAGATGTAGATAATCGGGTAGTTCTACCTATAAACACTCAAATCCGAATTATTATTAGTGCTGCTGATGTTATTCACTCTTGGACAGTGCCTTCTCTAGGAGTAAAAGCTGACGCCATCCCAGGACGACTTAATCAAGTAAGCTTCCTCATCTCTCGCCCAGGCTTATTTTATGGTCAATGTTCAGAGATTTGTGGAGCAAACCATAGATTTATGCCTATTATAATTGAAAGAACTTCTACTGACCACTTTCTTCAATGAATTTCTTCAACCTTAAGATACACCCGATGACTGAAAGTAAGTCTAGGTCTTTTAAACCTAATATAGTAATAACGCCTACTTCTGGTGAAAGGAATTAATTAATATTATAATATTGATTTGTCATGTCAAAATAATCTTTCAAAGATATTTCTTAATGCCACAAATAGCTCCATTAATATGATTAAGTCTCTTTTTTTTCTTTTTCCTCATGTACATAGTTATATTAACTATGACTTTTTTTATTAAACCTTACGAAGTTATACCATCTTCTTCTTCTTTTATATCTACTACCCAAAAACCTTGAAAATTATAGCCAACCTATTTTCTGTTTTTGAACCTTCTTCAAGAATTTTTAATCTTTCGATAAATTGAATTTCAACTATTCTCGGATTTTTATTTTTACCTTATTTATACTGAGCGTCACCGTCTCGATCATCAATATTATGAAGAAAAATTACTTCTACTCTCCACAAAGAATTTAAAGCACTTCTGAGTACTTCTCATATTGGCTCGTCTGTGATATTTATTTCTCTATTCAGGTTTATTGTTTTCAATAATTTTTTAGGTCTACTCCCTTATGTTTTTACAAGATCTAGACATATGGCTATAACTTTATCTTTATCTCTGCCCTTGTGGATTACATTAATAATTTTTGGATGAATTAACCATACTCAACACATATTTGCCCATCTAGTTCCCCAAGGAACTCCTTTCATTCTTATACCTTTTATAGTATTAATTGAAACTATTAGAAACTTTATCCGCCCAGGAACGCTTGCAGTTCGATTAGCAGCAAATATAATTGCAGGACATTTACTGTTAACTCTATTAGGAAATACTGGCCCTTCTTTGACTTTATCTATTTTATCAATTTTAATTTTTTCTCAAATTTTGCTATTGATTTTAGAATCTGCCGTAGCGATTATTCAATCTTATGTATTTGCTGTCCTAAGAACTCTTTATACAAGAGAAATTAACTAATGACAACATCACACGGATTTCACCCCTATCATTTAGTAGATATAAGACCTTGGCCTTTAACGGGCTCTATTAGGGCTTTAATATTAACTACTGGATTAATCAAATGATTTCATCTTTTTAATATAAATTTACTTATATTGAGAATCTTAGGAATTTTGCTTACAATAGTCCAATGGTGACGCGATATTACACGAGAAGGAACATACCAAGGTCTCCATACTTTAGTAGTAGTAAAAGGTTTACGATGAGGAATAATTTTATTTATTGTCTCAGAAGTTTTATTCTTCTTTTCTTTTTTCTGAGCTTTCTTTCATAGTAGACTATCTCCAACTATTGAAATCGGGATATACTGACCTCCCCTAAGGATTCAGCCTTTTAACCCTTTTCAAATCCCCTTGTTAAATACCACTATCCTTTTATCATCCGGAGCTACAGTTACATGAGCTCACCATGCTATCATAGAATCAAACTATAGACAAGCAATCCAAAGTCTAGGGCTAACTATTATCCTAGGAGTATATTTTACAGTTCTTCAAGCATATGAATATATTGAAGCATCATTTACTATTGCCGACTCTGTATTTGGATCTACTTTCTTCGTTGCAACTGGATTTCATGGTCTTCATGTAATTATCGGCACTTCTTTTTTATTTATTTGTTTTCTGCGACTTTACGTTTGTCATTTTTCTTCTAACCATCATGTAGGATTTGAAGCTGCTGCCTGATATTGACATTTTGTGGATGTTGTTTGACTTTTCTTATATATGTTTATTTATTGATGAGGAGGTTAATTTTCTTAATATAATCAAGTATATCTGATTTCCAATCAGAAAGTCTATAGTTTTTAGAGAAAATAATTTTATTCATTACTACCATTTCCTTTCTCACTTTTTTAATCGCCTGCATTGTTATATTATTGTCTTCAATTCTAGCAAAAAAAACTATTATTGATCGAGAAAAAAGTTCCCCATACGAATGCGGATTTGATCCTAAAAAATCAGCACGATTGCCTTTTTCTTTACGATTTTTTTTAATTGCTTTGATCTTTTTGATTTTTGATGTCGAGATTACTCTTTTATTACCCGTCGCCTCTATTTTTAATATTGCTGATACGTTTTCTTGAATTTCTACAACATTTATATTTTTACTTATTCTCCTTCTCGGACTTTACTACGAGTGAAATCAAGGAGCTTTAGAATGATCTGAATAATTTTTAAGGCTATAGTCTATTTCATGACATGTAAGTTGCATTTACAAAGAGTTTATTTATAACTAGCTTTAAAATTAGAAAGCGAATTTATTGCGTTTAGTTTCGACCTAAATTTTGACCTTTTTAAGTCTCTAATTAATTGATAGAAGCCAAAGTTTAGGCATATTACTGTTAATGATACAATTGAAATTATTTTTCCTATCAAGTAGAATATTAAGTCAAAGAAAAAAGCTTCTAACTTTTTCCTAAGCAGTTAAACTCTGTTTATATTCTATTTTTATAGTGTAATATAAACACGTTACATTTTCGTTGTAAAACTGAAACTAAAGTTTCTAAAAATTTTACTACTCAAAGTATATTCTATACATTTCTAGCGCCACAAGCTAATATTTTAATATTTAAATTATTTGAATTATTTACAGATATATCTATCACCTTTACAGCTTCAATGTAATATTCTTTTTAAATTATATAAACATAAATATACAAATAAACCAGCAATTACACTAATTATAAATATTTTCATGTATACTTTTACTCTATTATTTTGAACATGATTTAATTTATTAAATATATTTTTCCTAATATAATAAATTCCTTGAGCCCCTAAATATTCATTCCATCCTTTATCTCCTATACTATAAATGTAATTTCCGCTAAATAAAGTTAACTTTCTATTTTTTACTGATCTTAAAAAAGGTATAAATCATATTGATCCTCTTATTCTAACAAACCTGTAATTTCTTAGTCTTTTCACTTTATAATCTGTATTTATTATATTTAATATATATCCTAAAAAGCCTCCCAAAATTCTTACAATTAATACTAAAGTTTTTATAATTCCCCTTAAACAAATCATGTACAATTCAGGATAAATTAACCAAGACAACATTGAACCTCCTAAAATTGAACCCGTTCCTAGTATCACTATAGAATTTGTTATAATCTTATCTTGGTCTCTAACTCTTCTTAAACAACATAAATTTAATTCTCCTCTCAATGTATAAAAAATCAATCGAGCTGTATATATCACCGTCAATCCAGTGGCTAAAACGTATAAAATTAAACCAATAAAGTTAATTTCACTTATAAAAGAGACCTCCAAGATTATATCTTTAGAGTAAAATCCAGCTATAAACGGAAACCCACATAAAGCTAAATTGGCTAGTGTTATATAAGATACTCTTAAAGGTATGTATTTTACTAGACCTCCCATACATCGGATATCTTGGTATTCTAACACATTATGAATTATAATACCAGCACATATAAAAAGTAATGCTTTAAATAAAGCATGACTTAATAAATGAAAGTATGCCAAATCTGGATAACCTAAAGACAAAATTCTTAATATAATACCTAATTGTCTAAGAGTTGACAATGCAATAATTTTTTTTAAATCATATTCTATATTAGCTCCCAATCCTGCCATAAACATAGTTAAGCAAGAAATAATAAACAAAAACCTTTGAATTTTTGACCCTTCTAGTGCGAAATTAAATCGAATTATTAAATACACGCCTGCAGTAACAAGAGTTGATGAATGAACTAGGGCTGAAACAGGTGTAGGCGCTGCTATTGCTGCAGGTAATCAAGCAGAAAAGGGGATTTGAGCACTTTTAGTTATAGCTGCCAATACTAACACAATTTTAACTCTTAGTCATTCATCTCTCATATAATGTCTGTAAATGAAGAAATTTCATCCACCTAATTTTCTCCTCATACCAATTCCTAACAAAATGGCAACATCTCCGACTCGATTTGATAAAACAGTTAGTATTCCTGCATTGGCAGACTTTTCATTTTGATAATAAATAACCAACGCATAAGAGACTAATCCTAGCCCATCCCATCCTAAAAGAATTCTAATTATATTTGGCCTTAACACTATTATAGTTATCGAAAAAACAAATGCTAAAACAAGGTATATAAAACGAGACAAAGTTTTATCCGTTATCATATATCTTCCTCTATAATATGTAACCCTCCTAGAAATTAAAAAAACAAAACACAAGAACAACAAAGAAACTCAATCAAAAACCAAAGTAAACGATATTTCTATTCTATTTAATCTTATTAACTCTCATTCTACTACATTTACTTTACTACTTTTTAATCTTATTATTCCTAGAGTTCCGCAAGTTACTGATATAAGCATTAAAAACATTATTCTTACTCTATGCATAGAAGATTTTCAAATCATTTCTTTTAATATAACTTTCATTTATATTATTTTAAAGAATTAAACTATTATAATATTAGTATTTAAAATTAATACATTCAAAGGAAATCAGTGTAAAAACATTAACAAGTATTCTCGAATTTTACCAGAACAGCAAGAATACAGTCTCCTAAAAAACAATCCATGTTGTCTTAGCCTATACATATACAGAGTATACGCCGCTCTAAAAAATGACAAAGTCCTTACTCCTAATATCCCTACTTTCCTTCAACTTAAAACTCTGATAATTAATCTAATTTCTCCTAATAAATTCAAAGAAGGAGGACTTGCTATGTTTCTTACTCCCAGTAAAAATCATCACAAGCCCATTCTAGGCATAAAATTTAATAACCCTTTTACAACAAGTAAACTTCGTCTGTTTATGCGCTCATATACAATATTAGCTAAACAAAACAATCCAGAAGAACATAAACCATGTCCAATTATTACAATTACAGCTCCTCTAACCCCTCAGTAACTAAAAATTATTAACCCACATAGAACTAATCTTATATGTGCAACTGAAGAATAAGCAATTAAAGATTTTATATCAACTTGACGTAGACATATTAAACTAGTGTAAGTACCTCCGATTAAGCCTAATCCTACTCAGATTCAATTCAATTCTTTTCTAATAAATTGAAATATAGTTAGAATTCGAATTAAACCATACCCCCCTAATTTCAGTAAAACTCCAGCTAAAATTATTGAACCCGCCACTGGTGCTTCAACATGAGCTTTGGGCAACCATAAATGAAATATATATACTGGAAGTTTTACTATAAATGCTAAAACTCTACAAAAATACCAAATTAAACTAATGGAATACCTTTTTCTGATTATTTCTCTTAATATTATCAGCAATCTCCCATTATTATTAAAATACAAAAGTAATGATCCCAATAAAGGTAAAGAAAAAACTAAAGTATAAAAAAGCATGTAAACTCCTGCTTGAATACGTTCAGGTTGGTATCCTCAACCTATAATTAAAATTAAAGTTGGAACTAAACATATTTCGAACCTAATATAAAATAAAAGGTAATCTAAGCAAGAAAAGGTTAAAATTAAAAATAATAATAACAACAAATTTGTAATTACAAACCTCGAATAAAACTGATTATATTTTTTAATTTTTTGTCTTGATATAATAATCAGACTTATAATTCAAATTCTTAATATATTTATTATAAACCTAATATAATCCATACCAAATATATAACCCAATTCACATAAAAAAAAATCATGACAACAACTTATACTAAATAAGAACCTTAAGAATAACAACCTCAACTGAATTACATTTCATTCTTTTCTATATTTTATCAATAAAACTAAACTTAAAATTAATTTTAACATTCTAATAAATTAAACCTTATAAAGCGGTCATTACCATGTCTACGTACCACTACTACCAATAGAGTTAATCCTAAAGCCCCTTCACAGGCTGCTAACGTCAAAAAGAAGAGTATAAAATATATTTCACCTCTTATAGCTCTCAACTGTATTCTTATTAACCAAAATACTCCTAATGTTATAAACTCCAATCTTAATAAAGCATTTAATAAATGTTTATAGTAATTTACAAATCTTCATAAACCCCTCATTACTATGACAAAAGAAATAATTACTTTCATAATCCTAAGACTTATCATAAGTTTTAATAGTTTATAAAAAACTTTGGTCTTGTAAACCAACAATGAATTAATTTATTCTTAAAACTTCAGAGAAAAAAGAAATACTTTTATCTTTAGTCCCCAAAACTAATATTTTATTAAACTATTCCCTGATATGTTACTAATAACTCCTTTAATTTTACTTTTATCTTTTTTATTTACTCAGCTAAAACATCCTTTGGCTTTAGGATTGACTCTACTTCTTCAAACTATTACAATTTCAATTATTACAGGTACTTCAACTTATTCTTTCTGATTTTCTTACATTCTTTTTTTAATCTTTTTAGGAGGAATATTAGTTTTATTCATTTATGTAGCCTCTCTTGCTTCAAACGAGTCTTTTTTTTTTTCTTTCAAGTCCTTCATTTTTTATTCTTTGCTTTTTTTCTTTTTAACTTTTGTTACTTTCTTTATTGATCCTTTAATGTCTCCCTATTCTTCTTCTCTCCCAGTTTCTTCTATTTCTTCTAACTTATCTACTCCTTTTTTTATTAGATGAATTTACAATTATAACTTCATAAACTTTACTTTATTTATTATTTTATATTTACTATTAACACTTATTGTAGTAGTTAAAATTACTAATTTCACAAAAAGACCTTTACGTCTTCAGAATTAATGATAACCCCTCTACGTAAATCTCACCCTCTCTTTAAAATTATGAACGGCGCTTTAGTAGATATACCTCTTCCTAGAAACATTTCTACTTTTTGAAATTTTGGTTCTTTACTAGGACTCTGTTTAATTACTCAAATTGTTACTGGGTTATTTTTAGCCATGCACTACACAGCTCATATTGATCTCGCTTTTTCTAGAGTAGCTCATATTTGCCGTGACGTTAATTATGGCTGGTTACTTCGGACTATGCATGCAAACGGAGCTTCCTTTTTCTTTATTTGTATTTACATCCATATCGGACGAGGCATTTATTACGGCTCATATATAATATTTCATACTTGGATAGTCGGAATTGTTATTTTGTTTATAGTTATAGCAACAGCCTTTTTAGGTTATGTTTTACCTTGGGGACAAATGTCTTTTTGAGGAGCTACAGTTATTACAAATTTATTTTCAGCAATTCCTTATCTAGGAACGACCCTTGTCCAGTGAATTTGAGGGGGCTTCTCTGTTGACAACGCAACTTTAACTCGTTTTTTCACTTTCCATTTTGTTCTTCCTTTTATTGTAGCTGCAGCCTCTCTTGTTCATATTCTTTTTCTTCACAATTCTGGAGCGAATAACCCTCTAGGAATTTCAAGTCAAACAGACAAAGTACCTTTTCACCCCTACTTTACTTTTAAAGACATCGTAGGATTTATTGTTATGTTAACGGCCCTATTATTTCTTTCATTGATTAACCCTTATTTGCTAGGAGACCCTGATAACTTTATTCCAGCTAACCCTTTAGTCACTCCTCCTCACATTCAACCAGAGTGATATTTTTTATTTGCGTATGCTATTCTCCGATCTATTCCTAATAAATTAGGAGGAGTTATTGCACTAGTTCTTTCTATTTTAATTTTAGTAATTTTACCTTTTACGCACGTTTCCCAATTTCGTAGGCTCACTTTTTACCCTTTAAATCAAATTATATTTTGATTTCTCATTTCAATTTTAATTCTATTAACTTGGATTGGAGCTCGACCAGTTGAAGATCCTTACATTATTACGGGACAAACTCTAACAGTTTTATATTTTTCATATTTCATTATAAACCCTTTTATATTAAAGATATGGGATAAAATACTAGCTTGGTTATTTAGTTTATATAAAACAAATGTTTTGAAAACATTAAAAAAGTAAAGATACTTATTAATCGTCAATGTATTAATTTAGTTATATATTAATATAATACTAAAGCACATTAGCTTTAACCCTACAAAAAAAAACAGGTAATTTAAAGAAACTGGTAGAAACCTTTTTCAAGCTAAGTATATTAACTTATCATAACGAAGACGAGGAAGTGTCCCACGCACTCAAATAAATACAAAAGCGATTATTACACACTTTAAATAAAATATACTCCTATATAAATTTCCTCCTAAGAAAATAATTGTAAACAGCACTCTTATGAATAGAATTCTTGCATACTCTGCTATAAAAATTAAAGCAAACCCTCCTCTCCTATACTCAGTATTAAATCCTGATACCAATTCTGATTCCCCTTCAGCAAAATCGAACGGGGTACGATGAGTTTCAGCTAGACACGATCTAAATCAAATCAAACTTAAAGGTAATGAAATAACTATAAAATAACATTCAGTTTGAAATTTTGTAAACAACTCTAACCTAACCCCTCCAACCAAAACAATAAAAGATAATAAAATCAAAGCAAGCCTAACCTCATATGAAATGGTCTGAGCTACTGCTCGTAACCTTCCAAGCAACGAATATTTACAATTTGAAGCTCAGCCGGCAACTATTGTTCTGTATACATTTAGTCTTAAACAACAGAAAAAAAACAAAATTCTTATATTAAATCTAACTAATCCAGTCTCATAAGGCATAACAACTCACACCAACAAAGAAATAAACAAACTAAATACAGGAGACAAATAATAAGCTAAAAAATTCGACATAATTGGAGAAGTCTGCTCTTTAGTAAACAATTTTACAGCATCCGAAATTGGTTGTAACAACCCTATATATCCTACTTTGTTAGGTCCCTTACGAATTTGAATATATCCTAACACTTTACGTTCAAGTAAAGTAACAAAGGCAACTCCTACTAAAACGCAAACAATTAAAATTACATAATTTACTAATATCACCAATCTTATCACAAAACAATTAGCCTAATTGTTTTACTATTTATAGATAACATTTCTATATGGCTAGATCCTAAATCTAGAGCATCACTTCTGCCAAAATAGTAGCTTTTTAATTTTTAAAACCATTAAATCCTTTCGTACTAAAACGGTTTATTCATTCTTTAGAAGATAGAAACCGACCTGGCTCGCGCCGGTCTGAACTCAAATCATGTAAAAGTTTAAAGGTCGAACAGACCTTCTTATGTAATAGCTGCTTTACACAGATATCTTAATTCAACATCGAGGTCGAAATCTTTTCTTTCGATATGAACTCTTAAGAAAAATTACGCTGTTATCCCTAAAGTAACTTAATCTTTTAATCTTTAAATAAGGATCATCAACAATTTAACTCTTTTATTTACGTATTCCTTTTTAACAGTTAATATTATTTTTATTAATATCACCCCAATAAAATATAATAACTAATTTAAACTTTTATTATAAACTCAGTTTTAATTATCTTTTATATAAAGTTTTATAGGGTCTTATCGTCCCTCTAAATTATTTAAGCCTTTTCACTTAAAAGTTAAGTTCAACACTCATAATAAAGACAGCTTTTTCTTTGTCAAACCTTTCATACAAGTTCCCAATTAAGAAACTAATGATTATGCTACCTTTGCACGGTCAAATTACCGCGGCTCTTTAACTTTATAGTCAGGGAGCAGGCCAGACTATTAATAACTCCGTAATAGACATGTTTTTGATAAACAGGCAAGAAATTATATTTGCCGAATTCCTCTAATTATCACCATATTAACTTATAATCAAATTTTTATTCTATTATTTTATTATAATATTATTCTCTACTTATAAAATCAGAGTTACTTTTTTTTTCTTGTTACTCAAATATCTTAATACTATTTAAAGTTATATAATCCTAATTTTTAACTCATTTTAAACACTTTGCTATCGTAGCTACTTCTAAGCTTAGATTATTTTTATAATTTATAAAACTATTATAACGAATTTATTGAACAAGAAGCTTAACCCTCCTGCTCCTAAATTTTAAACTTTTAAAGTCCAAATTACAAATTATATTTATTTCTTAAGAAACCAGATACAATAAAACTCGTCGAACATTTCACCTTTAACTTTATATTAAAATTTCATTTTGCAACATAAACTTTTTTATTAAGTTAACTATTATTTACTTCGAGACTTTTAAAAATCCTTAAATTATTTAAATTTTCCATGATACACAAGGTACATTTATTAACAATTACTATAAAAATTTATTTATTTTTAGATTTCCCTTACAGTACTTTTTGTCTATAGCCAAACAAAACATTTATTAAACATTACTAATTTTTATCTTAATTACCTTTTTTATTTTTTCTATTTTTCACCAATTAATTTATAAGCAACTTTTAAAAACTCAAAATAAACCGATTTGCACGATAATTCTCCTCAACGTAAGTGAAGCGCTTTTCTACACAAGCTATATTTTGACAATCTAGGTTCAATTTCCAATAAACCTACTATGTTACGACTTATCTCATCTTTTAATGAAAGCGACGGGCAATATGTACATAATTTAGTGCTGTATATCATCATAATGTATTAATTTATAATTACAATTAAATCCTCCTTCATTATAGACTTTGCCCTATAAATACGTTTTAAACAAATTTTTATTGTAACCCATTTTAGCTTCTTTATAGACTACACCTTGATCTAATTTTATTTATATTTTCATAAATTCCAACAATTAATTCTCATAAAATTATCTGTTAATGACGGTATATAAGCTGCTCTAACAAAAAGAAGCAAGATTTTACGCGGTTTATCGATTTAATAAAACAGGTTCCTCTAACAAGACTAAACTACCGCCAAATTCTTCAAATTTAAAGTATATACCTAATAATAATCAACTTTTTGAAATTCATTTTTAGTATAGTAGGGTATCTAATCCTAGTTTAAGCCTAAATTTTTCTAGCTTCAATTTTTATCTAATTATTAACTTTAAAAATCTTTAATTTTACCTCCAAATTTTTAAGTAATCTTATAACTAAATTCATTTAAATTTAACTAAACAATATTTGATTTTTACTCGACCTTAATGTATAACCGCGACTGCTGGCACAATGTTTCATCAGATCTATCTTTACATGCTAACTCTTAATTTCTCAAAATAATTAATATTATATGCTGAGCATTTACATTTTATCGATAATTTATTCTGCTTTATTCTCTTCCTATTTACTCCTTTTAAAAGACATAATCCGTACATACTACTATTCTCATGCAATTTCAGTAAATACATAAAAAAAACAAGAAAGAATCAAACTTTATCTTTACTTTTTTAAAACCCCTATTCAAATTAATATTTTTAAATAAAGTAATTAACATTTAAGAAATACAAATCCTACTCATTGAGCGAACAGTATAAACTGTATATTGATCAAGACCGAAAAAGCACACAAATAAATAATATAAATAAACACACACATACATATACATATGTATATATATATATATATATATATATATATATATATATGTATATTGACTCATTACCCTTATACTCCTTACCCCAGATAAAAATAGAAAGTTTCACACAATAAATTAGCCCCCATCTCCCTACCCGACTATTGATTAAATATTAAAGAATAAAAGTATACAGTAAGCCTCTAAGAATTATCTCCACAAAATAATAACATTAACTATATCCTCCCACTTCCATAAACCAATATAATCAACTAAAATAAATTATCTGCATTTAGATAGACCTAAAATGAATAGATGACAATAAGGATATAATCAAGATTGAATTATAATTCCCTGCTCGTTCCTTCCTATTTTTCTTTCAATATAAAGGTCAAGCTCTATTTCATAATTAAAATCTCACTCATCATACTAAATAAAGTATCACAATCTGTTAACCAAATGTAACTAAAATCAAAAGAACAACCAACATATTTAATTAAAGTTCCACTAATATTTTCATCCTACTTAGAGGAGGCCTAAATCAAATATAAATGATAAGCCTAATTCGATCAAGAAGACACCCACAGTTCTCTCATACAACTAACTACTTGGCCAAAGATCATAGAAAAAAATTACCATTTACAGGTAAACGATTGTCAATCCTTTTGATCATCATAAAAATGTGTATTAATGAGCTTATCTCTAAGAAAGGCTAAAATGCATACACGCCTAAACACTATATTTACCTAGTTGTATATACATCTATTTGTATATCTACACATATATACATGTATATATATATAATTATCTATAAAATCATATATATATATATATATATATATATATATATATATATATATATATATATATATATATATATATATATATATATATATATATATATATATATATATATTCACTTCTTAAACTGATTAACATTCACTTACCTCTTAATCCAGGCATTTAACATATTTATAAACTTTTAACTAATAGTTATCCTTATGTAGTGCCTGATAAAAGGATAGCTTTGATAGAGCTAATAATGTGTTATTAACCCTCACCTACATAACTCACTGTTTTATACATGACGGAATCTTCACCACCCCCTAAGAGATCAAACCTCTTTATGCACTTTACACCAATGTATAAAAGATAAGCTAAATTAAGCTAATGGGCTCATAACCCATAAATGAAATAAATTTTCTCTTTTAAATGATTTTTCCATTTTCATCTTTTATATTTTTGTTTACTCTTCTCCTAGGCTCTTTGTTAACTATCTCTTCTTCTTCTTGATTTGGCATATGAATTGGTTTAGAGCTTAATCTCTTATCGTTTATTCCCCTTATCTTAATTAAAATAAATCCCTTATATTCCGAAACTGCATTAAAATATTTTCTTATTCAGGCTTTGGGCTCTACTTTTATTATTTTATCTAGATGTTTATATCTATCTTTTTCTTTCTCCATTTCACCTTTAATTATTATAGCTTTACTACTTAAATTAGGAGCAGCTCCTTTCCATTTTTGATTTCCTCACATTATAGAGGGTTTATCTTGACCTCAAGCTTATATCCTTCTTTCCATCCAAAAACTAGCGCCTATATATATACTATCCCACCTTTATTCTCATTCCTTTATAATTATACTTTCAGCTATTCTTTCAGCTTTAGTAGGAGCTTTTGGGGGACTTAATGTTTTAAGATTACGTAAAATTATAGCATTTTCTTCTATCAACCATATATCATGAATATTAATCGCTATTTTCATTAGTGACTTTATGTGATTAACATATTTTGTTTTCTACGTTTTAATTTCACTCTCAATCGTTATATTCTTTAACTCTTTTCACTCGTATTATTTTTCCGATCTATTAAATTTATCTTATTCAAATCCTTATTTTACTTTACTTCTTCCTCTCAATTTATTATCTCTTGGAGGACTACCTCCTTTTACCGGTTTTATTCCTAAGTGATTTATAATTCAAAGTATGTTAATAAACCAAATAATTTTTCCCCTTATGTTTTTAATTTTTTCAGCTCTTGTTACCCTTTATTACTATTTACGTGTCCTTTTGCCTTTTATCCTGTTTCTTAACCCTGTTTTACTCACAAATTTTAAACCATTTTCGTTATTTTCTCCTGCTATTATCTCCTCTTTCCTATTAAACACTATTGGTATCCTTCTACCCATCCCCTTTTTGTTCTAGGATTTTAGGTTATAAAAACTCAAAACCTTCAAAGTTTTACAAAAAAGAATTCTTTTAAATCCTAAGTTTTAGTGTTATTAACACATTTTCGGATTTGCAATCCAACGTTTTTACTTATTACTATAAAACCAATAAGAAAGTATTAACTTGTTAATAGATTTACAATCTACCGCCTATAATCTCAGCCATCTTATT